GCTAACGTAGCTTAACCAAAGCATAACACTGAAGATGTTAAGATGGGCCCTAGAAAGCCCCGGAAGCACAAAGGCTTGGTCCTGACTTTACTATCAACTTTAGACAAATTTACACATGCAAGTATCCGCACTCCTGTGAGAATGCCCTACAGTCCCCCGTCCGGGAACAAGGAGCTGGTATCAGGCACATTCATCAGGCCCATGACACCTTGCTTAGCCACACCCTCAAGGGAACTCAGCAGTGATAGACATTAAGCCATAAGTGAAAACTTGACTTAATTAAAGCTAAGAGGGCCGGTAAAACTCGTGCCAGCCACCGCGGTTATACGAGAGGCCCAAGTTGACAGACACCGGCGTAAAGAGTGGTTAAGCTAAAACTTAAACTAAAGCCAAACATCTTCAAGACTGTTATACGTACCCGAAGACAGGAAACTCAACCACGAAAGTAGCTTTATTTAATCTGACCCCACGAAAGCTACGGCACAAACTGGGATTAGATACCCCACTATGCCTAGCCATAAACATTGATAGTATTTTACACCCACTATCCGCCCGGGTACTACGAGCAACAGCTTAAAACCCAAAGGACTTGGCGGTGCTTTAGACCCACCTAGAGGAGCCTGTTCTAGAACCGATAACCCCCGTTCAACCTCACCCTTCCTTGTTTTTCCCGCCTATATACCGCCGTCGTCAGCTTACCCTGTGAGGGTCAAATAGTAAGCAAAACTGGCACAGCCTAAAACGTCAGGTCGAGGTGTAGCGTATGGAGGGGGAAGAAATGGGCTACATTCGCTACAGTAGCGAACACGAAAGATGAGCTGAAACGTTTATCTGAAGGAGGATTTAGCAGTAAGCGGGAAATAGAGCGTCCCGCTGAAACTGGCCCTGAAGCGCGCACACACCGCCCGTCACTCTCCCCAAAACCACACCCCCGTTAATTAAAACCTAATAACCAACAAGGGGAGGCAAGTCGTAACATGGTAAGTGTACCGGAAGGTGCACTTGGTATAATCAAAGCGTGGCTAAGATAGAAAAGCACCTCCCTTACACTGAGGAGTCACCCGTGCAAGTCGGGTCGCCTTGACGCTCAACAGCTAGCCCACCAAAACAATTCCAACAAATCCCTGTTAATAACCCCTAAATACCCCAGTATTAATTTTAAACAAACCATTTTCCCCCCTTAGTATAGGCGATAGAAAAGGGCCCCCGGCGCAATAGAGAAAGTACCGCAAGGGAACGCTGAAAGAGAAATGAAACAACCCAGTAAAGCCTAAAAAAGCAGAGATAAAGCCTCGTACCTTTTGCATCATGATTTAGCAAGTGTACATCAAGCAAAGAGCCCTTTAGTTTGACGTCCCGAAACTACGTGAGCTACTCCAAGACAGCCTATTAATAGGGCTAACCCGTCTCTGTAGCAAAAGAGTGGGGAGAGCTTTGAGTAGAGGTGACAAACCTACCGAACCTAGTTATAGCTGGTTGTCCAAGAAATGAATAGAAGTTCAGCCTCTTGGCTTCTCTTTTCACCTAGGACTTACCTCTTCGGATGCATTAAGAAACTAAGAGAGTTAGTCAAAGGGGGTACAGCCCCTTTGAATCAAGACACAACTTTCCCAGGAGGGTAAAGATCATAATAATTAAAGCTAAATATTCTGGTGGGCCTAAAAGCAGCCATCCCCTTAGAAAGCGTTAAAGCTCAAGCATATCCTCAACCCTTCTTATACTGATCAACAAATCTTACCCCCCTAGCCACACTGGACCGTCCCATGCCTCCATGGGAGCGACTATGCTAATATGAGTAATAAGAGAGCCCCGCCTCTCTCCCTGCACACGTGTACCTCGGAACGGACATCCCGCCGACTCTTAACGGCCCCAAACAAAGAGGGCATTGGATCATAGACCAAAAAACTAGAAAAGTATCCAGAAACTAACCGTTAACCCTACACAGGTGTGCCCCCAGGGAAAGACTAAAAGAAAGAGAAGGAACTCGGCAAACACCTAAGCCTCGCCTGTTTACCAAAAACATCGCCTCTTGCAAGCCCAAAAATAAGAGGTCCCGCCTGCCCTGTGACTATTATGTTTAACGGCCGCGGTATTTTGACCGTGCGAAGGTAGCGCAATCACTTGTCTTTTAAATGGAGACCCGTATGAATGGCATAACGAGGGCTTAACTGTCTCCTCTTTCAAGTCAATGAAATTGATCTTTCCGTGCAGAAGCGGGAATTTAAACATAAGACGAGAAGACCCTATGGAGCTTTAGACACCAAAGCAGCTTACGTTAAGCACCCCCTAATAAGGGCCTAAACCAAGTAAGCCCTGCCCTACTGTCTTTGGTTGGGGCGACCGCGGGGCACTAAATAACCCCCACGTGGACCGGGAGGACTCCTCCTACAGCTAAGAGCTACAGCTCTAGTAAACAGAATTTCTGACCAATAAGATCCGGCAACGCCGATCAACGGACCGAGTTACCCTAGGGATAACAGCGCAATCCTCTTTTAGAGCCCATATCGACAAGGGGGTTTACGACCTCGATGTTGGATCAGGACATCCTAATGGTGCAGCCGCTATTAAGGGTTCGTTTGTTCAACGATTAAAGTCCTACGTGATCTGAGTTCAGACCGGAGTAATCCAGGTCAGTTTCTATCTATGCTATGATTTTTTCTAGTACGAAAGGACCGAAAAGAAGAGGCCCATGCCTAAGGTACGCCTCACCCCTACCTAATGAAATCAACTAAAGTAGATAAAAGGGCATGCCCTTGTGCCTGAGAAAAAAGGCATGTTGGAGTGGCAGAGCCCGGTAATTGCAAAAGACCTAAGCTCTTTCCACAGAGGTTCAAGTCCTCTCCTCAACTACCCCCTCCCCGTTACTTAAGATCGTCATCTTACGTAATTTTTTTTACCCTTTTTTTGGAGTGGCAGAGCCCGGTAACTGTAAGCCACTCCCCATTACACCCGTCAAAAATACAAATTTTTATTTCCCCCCCCCCCCCCCCCCCAAGGCCCCTCTCGCCTTTTCTCCCCGAATTACTTAAGATTAGCCATCTTAAGTAATTTTTTTGCCCCTTTTTGGGGTGGCAGACCCCGGTAATGGCGAAAGACCTAGGCTCTTTTCACAGAGGTTAAACTACCCCTTTGTTACGTAAGATGTGCCATCTTACGTAATTTTTTCTACCCTTTTGGGGTGGCAGAGCCCGGTAGTTGTAAGCCCCTTTGTACCCGCCAAAAATATAAATTTATACTTGAACCTAAGCCAGACACCGATCCTACTTTGCTAAGGCACGCCCAAGCAAAAGAGCCTCTAGCTCTTATGTAGAGGTTAACCCCTCTCCTTAACTATGATCCCTGCACTCATAACAAATATTGTTAGCCCTCTAGCCCTTATGGCACCAGTTCTTCTAGCCGTCGCTTTCCTCACCCTTGTAGAACGGAAACTGCTCGGGTACATACAACTGCGAAAGGGTCCAAACGTTGTAGGGCCTTACGGCCTATTACAGCCTTTCGCCGACGGGTTAAAACTCTTTACCAAAGAGCCCGTCCGCCCTCTATCCTCCGCCCCTACAATATTTATTCTTACCCCCGTTCTAGCCCTCACCCTTGCTCTAACTATGTGGGCCCCCTTGCCCCTCCCCTACCCTATTATCGACCTAAACCTCGGCATTCTATTCATTCTCGCTTTATCCAGTTTTGCAGTCTACTCCATCCTAGGTTCAGGATGAGCCTCCAATTCAAAATACGCCCTAGTTGGGGCCCTCCGGGCAGTAGCCCAGACTATTTCTTACGAAGTAAGTCTTGGCCTCATTCTATTAAGCATCGTCATCTTCACGGGTGGCTACACCCTACAGACCTTCAATGTCGCCCAAGAAAGTATATGACTAGTTCTGCCTGCCTGACCACTCGCCACCATGTGGTTTATCTCTACCTTAGCTGAAACTAACCGAGCGCCTTTTGACCTAACGGAAGGGGAATCCGAACTAGTATCAGGCTTTAATGTAGAGTACGCAGGTGGACAATTCGCCTTATTTTTCTTAGCAGAATACGCAAACATCTTACTAATAAACACTCTTTCTGCCATACTTTTCCTCGGGGCCTCACATTTACCAGCCATCCCTGAACTTACCACCCTGAATCTAATAACAAAAGCAGTTCTCCTCTCACTCGTGTTCCTCTGAGTTCGAGCCTCCTACCCTCGACTGCGATATGATCAGCTAATACACCTGCTATGAAAAAACTTTCTGCCCCTGACCCTCGCAATGGTTGTTTGACATCTGGCCCTCCCCGTTGCTTTTGCCGGCTTACCCCCGCAAATATAGCCACGGAGTTGTGCCTGAAGAAAAGGGCCACTTTGATAGAGTGACTTATGGGGGTTAAAGTCCCCCCGACTCCTTAGAAAGAAGGGGTTCGAACCCTACCTAAAGAGATCAAAACTCTTAGTGCTTCCACTACACCACTTCCTAGTAAGGTCAGCTAATTAAGCTCTTGGGCCCATACCCCAAACATGTTGGTTAAACTCCTTCCTTTGCTAATGAACCCCTACATCTTAGCCACCTTTTTATTTGGCTTAGGCCTGGGGACCACCGTAACATTTGCCAGTTCCCACTGATTCCTCGCCTGAATAGGCCTTGAAATAAATACCCTTGCCATCCTCCCCCTGATGGCCCAACACCACCACCCCCGTGCAGTTGAAGCTACCACCAAGTATTTCCTCATGCAAGCTACCGGGGCCGCAACCCTACTCTTTGCATGCACCACTAACGCATGACTCACCGGTCAATGAGACATCCAACAAATATCGCACCCTGTCCCTGTTACTTTAATTACTTTAGCCCTAGCATTGAAGGTGGGCCTCGCCCCCCTTCACTCTTGATTACCCGAAGTACTTCAAGGCCTGGACCTTACTACAGGACTAATCCTGTCCACTTGACAGAAACTAGCCCCGCTCGCATTACTTCTTCAAATTCACCCCACTAACTCAACTTTACTCGTAGTTCTCGGGCTCACCTCCACCCTTGTTGGGGGCTGAGGGGGCCTAAACCAAACGCAACTACGCAAGATTTTAGGATACTCCTCCATCGCCCACCTAGGATGGATAGTGCTAGTCCTACAATTCTCCCCATCTTTAACACTCCTCACCCTTTTTATCTACATCATCATAACACTCTCAACTTTCCTTGTTTTTAAATTGAACAACTCTACTAATATTAATACCCTAGCTACTTCTTGAGCGAAAGCCCCAGCCCTCGTAGCTTTAGCTCCTTTAATACTTTTATCTCTCGGGGGCCTCCCCCCTCTCACCGGGTTTATACCTAAGTGACTTATCCTTCAAGAACTTGCTAAACAAGATCTCGCCGCTACTGCCACCCTAGCAGCACTAACTGCGCTACTTAGCCTATACTTCTACTTACGCCTCTCATACGCTATGGCCCTCACCATGTCCCCTAACAACACAGCCGGCACAACCCCCTGGCGTCTCCCCTCACTACAGCTTACAATACCCCTAGCTGTAACAACCGTAGCCACACTACTTCTACTTCCACTTGCCCCTGCTACAACTGCTCTTTTGACCCTTTAAGGAACTTAGGCTAACACCAGACCAAGGGCCTTCAAAGCCCTAAGTGGGGGTGAGAATCCCCTAGTCCCTGATAAGACTTGCGGGACACTAACCCACATCTTCTGTATGCAAAACAGACACTTTAATTAAGCTAAAACCTTTCTAGGTGGGAAGGCCTCGATCCTACAAATTCTTAGTTAACAGCTAAGCGCTCAAACCAGAGAGCATCCACCTACCTTTCCCCCGCCTGTCGTACAGGTAGAGGCGGGGGAAAGCCCCAGCAGATGTTAGTCTGCCTCTCAAGATTTGCAATCTTATATGTTGAACACCTTGGGGCTTGGTAAGAAGAGGACTTAAACCTCTGTCTATGGGGCTACAATCCACCGCTTAAACTCAGCCATCCTACCTGTGGCCATCACACGATGATTCTTCTCGACTAATCACAAAGACATTGGCACCCTTTATCTAGTATTTGGTGCTTGAGCCGGAATGGTCGGGACAGGCCTAAGCCTTTTAATCCGGGCCGAGCTAAGCCAACCCGGGGCCCTCTTGGGCGACGACCAAATTTACAACGTTATTGTTACGGCTCATGCTTTCGTAATAATTTTCTTTATAGTAATACCAATCATAATCGGGGGCTTTGGAAATTGACTCATCCCCCTAATAATCGGCGCCCCCGATATAGCATTCCCTCGAATAAACAACATGAGTTTTTGACTTTTACCCCCTTCTTTCCTATTGCTTCTTGCCTCTTCGGGCGTCGAAGCAGGGGCCGGAACCGGGTGAACCGTCTACCCTCCTTTAGCAGGTAACCTGGCACACGCCGGGGCCTCTGTCGACTTAACGATCTTTTCTTTACACCTCGCGGGAATCTCTTCAATCCTCGGAGCAATTAATTTTATTACAACTATCATCAACATGAAGCCCCCTGCTATGTCCCAGTACCAGACTCCCCTATTTGTGTGATCTGTCCTTATTACTGCCGTACTACTACTTCTCTCCCTCCCTGTCCTTGCCGCTGGCATTACAATGCTACTAACAGACCGCAACCTTAACACCACCTTCTTCGACCCAGCAGGGGGCGGGGACCCCATTCTTTACCAACATCTCTTTTGATTCTTTGGCCATCCTGAAGTATATATCCTTATTCTCCCCGGCTTCGGAATGGTTTCTCACATTGTAGCATACTACTCTGGCAAAAAAGAACCTTTCGGACATATGGGTATGGTCTGAGCTATAATGGCCATCGGCTTTCTAGGCTTCATTGTATGGGCCCACCACATGTTTACAGTTGGCATAGACGTAGACACACGTGCTTACTTCACCTCCGCCACAATAATTATTGCTATCCCCACCGGCGTAAAAGTTTTTAGTTGACTAGCTACTCTACACGGGGGCTCTATCAAATGGGAGACCCCACTCCTGTGGGCTCTCGGATTTATCTTCCTTTTCACAGTTGGAGGCCTAACAGGGATTATCCTCGCTAACTCATCCCTTGACATTGTTTTACATGACACCTACTATGTAGTCGCTCATTTCCACTACGTCCTGTCCATGGGGGCCGTATTCGCCATTGTCGCAGGTTTCGTACATTGATTCCCGCTTTTCTCAGGCTACACCATGCACAGTACCTGGACAAAAATTCATTTCGGAGTAATATTCTTGGGCGTTAACCTTACTTTCTTCCCCCAACATTTCTTAGGCCTGGCCGGGATACCCCGACGGTACTCTGACTACCCAGATGCCTACACCTTATGAAACACCGTTTCTTCTATCGGGTCCCTTGTCTCCTTAGTAGCAGTAATCATGTTCTTATTTATTATTTGAGAAGCATTTTCTGCTAAACGTGAAGTACTAGCAGTAGAACTCACAACAACTAACGTAGAGTGACTGCACGGCTGTCCTCCCCCCTACCATACATTCGAAGAGCCAGCATTTGTTTTAGCTCAATCAAACTAACGAGAAAAGGAGGAGTCGAACCCCCTTAAGCTGATTTCAAGTCAGCCACATAACCGCTCTGTCATTTTCTTATGAGGTACTGGTAAAATCGTATATCACACCGCCTTGTCGAGGCCGAGTTGCGGGTTTAACCCCCGCGTATCTTTCCATAATGGCCCATCCCTCCCAGCTAGGATTCCAAGACGCAGCTTCACCTGTAATAGAAGAACTCCTTCATTTTCACGACCACGCCCTAATAATTGTCTTCTTAATCAGCACTTTAGTACTTTACATTATTGTGGCTATAGTTTCTACTAAATTAACCAACAAATTTATTTTAGACTCCCAAGAGATTGAAATTATCTGAACTGTTCTACCCGCAATTATCCTTATCTTAATCGCCCTCCCCTCCTTACGCATTCTTTATCTTATAGAAGAAATTAACAGCCCCCTCCTCACCATCAAAGCTGTCGGCCACCAATGGTACTGAAGTTACGAATATACAGACTATGAAGACCTCGGATTTGATGCTTACATAATCCCCACACAAGATTTAAGCCCCGGCCAGTTCCGACTTTTAGAGGCCGATCACCGAATAGTCATCCCCGTAGAATCCCCAATCCGAGTCCTAGTTTCCGCCGATGACGTCCTTCACTCATGGGCAGTCCCCGCTCTGGGAATCAAAATAGACGCAGTCCCCGGACGCCTAAATCAGACAGCCTTTATTGCCTCCCGCCCCGGTATTTTCTACGGCCAATGCTCTGAAATTTGCGGGGCAAACCATAGCTTCATACCTATCGTAGTTGAAGCAGTCCCTCTAGAACACTTTGAAAACTGATCCTCACGGATACTTGAAGACGCCTCGCTAAGAAGCTAAACAGGGCACAGCGTTAGCCTTTTAAGCTAAAGACTGGTGATTCCCAACCACCCCTAGCGACATGCCTCAACTCAACCCCGCACCTTGATTCGCAATCCTCATCTTTTCCTGACTAATTTTTCTAGCCGTAATTCCCCCTAAAGTGGTGGCCCACACTTTCCCTAATGACCCGACGCTTCAAAGCGCCGAGAAACCCAAAACAGAATCCTGAACCTGACCATGACAGTAAGCCTTTTTGACCAATTTATGAGCCCCACACTCCTAGGCATCCCCCTAATCGCCCTTGCTACTACCCTACCTTGAATTATGTACCCTGCCCCAACAACTCGATGACTCAACAGCCGTTTCCTTGCCCTCCAAGGGTGGTTCATTAATCGCTTCACCCAGCAACTCCTCCTCCCCTTAAGTTTAGGCGGCCATAAATGAGCTGCTCTTCTGACCTCCTTAATAATTTTCCTAATCACCATGAATTTACTTGGGCTACTTCCCTACACTTTCACCCCGACCACCCAACTTTCCCTTAATCTGGGACTTGCCACCCCTCTGTGGCTCGCCACAGTAATTATTGGCATGCGAAATCAGCCCACGCATGCTCTAGGGCACCTACTACCAGAAGGCACCCCCGGCCCTCTCATCCCCGTTCTTATCGTTATCGAAACTATCAGCTTGTTCATCCGTCCTCTGGCCCTGGGGGTACGACTAACCGCTAACTTAACCGCAGGCCACCTCTTAATTCAACTCATTTCAACGGCCGCCTTTGTCCTACTCTCTTCAATGCCAGCTGTCGCTCTTCTAACATCAACAGTTCTTGTCCTCCTCACTCTCTTAGAGATTGCTGTGGCCATGATTCAAGCCTACGTATTTGTACTCCTTTTAACCCTGTACCTTCAAGAAAACGTCTAATGGCCCACCAAGCACACCCATACCACATAGTAGACCCCAGCCCTTGACCTCTCACAGGGGCAATTGCTGCCCTATTAATGACATCAGGTCTCGCAACCTGATTTCATTTCCAGTCCACAACCCTAATAACCCTCGGACTTGTTCTTCTTCTACTCACCATATTCCAATGGTGGCGGGATATCGTGCGAGAAGGCACATTTCAGGGCCATCATACACCACCCGTCCAGAAAGGCCTCCGCTACGGCATAATTCTTTTTATCACCTCCGAAGTATTCTTTTTCTTGGGCTTCTTTTGAGCTTTTTACCACGCAAGCCTCGCCCCCACCCCGGAATTAGGGGGCTGCTGGCCCCCCGCAGGCATTACTCCCCTTGACCCCTTTGAAGTCCCTTTACTAAATACAGCCGTTCTTCTTGCATCCGGTGTTACAGTCACCTGGGCCCACCACAGCATCATGGAGGGAGAACGAAAGCAGACAATCCAATCCCTCACCCTAACAATTCTTCTTGGGTTTTACTTTACCTTCCTTCAAGCTCTTGAGTATTACGAAGCTCCCTTCACAATCGCAGACGGCGTATATGGGGCTACATTTTTTGTGGCCACAGGCTTCCACGGCCTCCACGTAATTATTGGCTCTACATTCTTGGCCATTTGTCTAATTCGACAGATTCTTCATCACTTCACATCCGAACATCACTTCGGATTTGAAGCAGCTGCCTGATACTGACACTTCGTAGACGTCGTATGACTATTCCTCTACATCTCCATCTACTGATGAGGATCTTAATCTTCCTAGTACTAAATGACAGTATAAGTGACTTCCAATCACCCGGTCTTGGTTAAAGCCCAAGGGAAGATAATGAACCTAATTGCTGTCGTAGTGACTGTTGCGACCCTACTTACTGTAGTTTTAGCTGTAGTATCCTTTTGAATCCCCCAAATGGCCCCCGACTACGTAAAACTTTCCCCCTACGAATGCGGCTTCGATCCCTCAAACTCAGCCCGTTTACCTTTTTCACTCCGCTTCTTTCTAGTGGCCATTCTCTTTTTACTATTTGACCTAGAGATTGCCCTACTACTTCCTCTCCCTTGGGGAGATCAGTTAGCATCCCCCGTATTCACCCTTCTTTGAGCCACTGCCATCCTAATTCTCCTCACTTTAGGCTTAATTCACGAATGACTTCAAGGCGGCCTTGAATGAGCCGAATAGGTTATTAGTTTAAGAAAAACCTTTGATTTCGGCTCAAAAACTTGTGGTTAAAATCCATAATCACCTAATGACCCCCGTTCACTTTGCCTTCTCTTCGGCTTTTATATTAGGACTAACCGGCCTAGCCTTCCATCGTACCCACTTGCTTTCCGCTCTTCTATGTTTAGAGGGGATAATACTATCTTTATTTATTGCTCTTTCTCTTTGGACCCTACAACTAGAAGCCACAAGCTTATCCACAGCCCCTGTTCTTCTACTGGCATTTTCAGCTTGCGAAGCAAGCGCTGGTCTCGCCCTTCTGGTAGCCGCTACCCGTACCCACGGCACTAGCCGGCTCCAAAGCCTAAACCTCCTGCAATGTTAAAAATTTTGATCCCCACTCTTATGCTTATCCCTACTACTTGAATGGCCCCTCCTAAATGACTATGGCCCGTTACCCTAGGGCACAGTCTAGTAATTTCCCTCTTTAGCCTCTCGTGACTAACTAGTGTGGCAGAGTCCGGATGAACCAGCCTCAGCCCTATTTTAGCCACAGATCCTTTATCCACCCCTCTTTTAGTACTTACTTGCTGGCTACTCCCCCTAATAATCCTCGCAAGCCAAAACCACACATCTTCTGAGCCCTTAAACCGACAACGAGCTTATATCACCCTTCTAACATCCCTCCAAGTTTTTCTTATCCTAGCTTTCGGGGCCACCGAAATTATTATGTTTTACGTCATATTTGAAGCCACCCTCATCCCCACCCTAATTTTAATCACTCGCTGGGGCAACCAGGCCGAGCGGCTAAACGCAGGAGTGTACTTTCTTTTCTACACTCTCGCTGGGTCTTTACCTCTACTCGTCGCGCTCCTCCTCCTTCAAAACAGCACCGGTACCCTCTCACTTCTAACTCTTCAGTACTCAGATCCCGTAGCATTAACATCCTACGCACACAAGTTATGGTGGGCTGGCTGTCTCCTAGCGTTCCTAGTAAAAATACCTTTATACGGCATACACCTGTGACTTCCAAAAGCACATGTTGAAGCCCCTATCGCCGGGTCAATGATCCTCGCTGCTGTGCTCCTTAAATTAGGGGGCTACGGCATAATGCGAATCATCGTCATACTAGAGCCTCTAACCAAGGAACTTAGCTACCCCTTTATTGTTTTCGCTTTATGGGGCGTGGTCATGACTGGCTCAATTTGTCTCCGCCAAACAGACCTGAAATCTCTTATTGCTTACTCCTCTGTAAGCCACATAGGCCTAGTTGTTGGGGGCATTCTTATCCAAACACCCTGAGGATTCACCGGTGCCTTAATTCTTATGATCGCCCACGGATTGGCATCCTCCGCACTTTTCTGCCTTGCCAACACTAACTATGAACGAACCCACAGTCGTACTATACTACTAGCCCGAGGACTACAAATGATCCTCCCCCTTATAACGGCCTGGTGGTTCATCGCCAGTCTCGCCAATCTGGCTCTTCCTCCCCTCCCGAACCTAATGGGCGAACTAATGATTATTACTTCCTTATTTAACTGATCATGATGAACTATTATTTTAACTGGGGCAGGCACGTTAATCACAGCAAGTTACTCCTTGTACATGTTCCTTATAACGCAACGGGGCCCTCTTCCAACACACATCATAGCCCTCACCCCCTCTTACACCCGAGAGCACCTACTTATAGCCCTTCATCTTATCCCCCTACTTCTGCTCCTCCTAAAGCCTGAACTAATCTGAGGGTGGGCCGCATGTGGGTATAGTTTAACAAAAATATTAGATTGTGATTCTAGAGACAGGGGTTAGAATCCCCTTACCCGCCGAGAGAGGCTCGCCAGCAACGAAGACTGCTAATCTCCGCGACCTTGGTTGGACCCCAGGGCTCACTCGGCCAGCTTCTAAAGGATAACAGCTCATCCATTGGTCTTAGGAACCAAAAACTCTTGGTGCAAATCCAAGTAGCAGCTATGCACCTCACTTCACTCGCAATGACCTCGAGCTTAATCATTGTTTTTACTTTGTTGGCTTTCCCTGTGCTCTCCACCCTCACGCCTCACACCAAGGCCCCAAGCTGAGCAGTGACACATGTTAAGACAGCAGTAAAAATAAGCTTCTTTGTTAGCCTTCTCCCCCTGTTCCTTTTTCTTAACGAGGGGGCAGAGACAATCGTTACCTCTTGAACCTGAATAAACACCACATGCTTTGACATTAGCCTAAGCTTTAAATTTGATCACTACTCAATCATCTTCACCCCTATCGCCCTCTACGTAACCTGGTCAATTCTTGAATTTGCTTCATGGTACATACACAACGACCCTAACATAAACCGATTTTTCAAATACCTTTTAATTTTTCTTATTTCCATAATCGTGTTAGTCACAGCAAACAATATGTTTCAACTATTCATCGGGTGGGAGGGCGTAGGCATCATGTCTTTTCTTCTTATCGGCTGATGATGCGGACGAGCAGACGCTAACACCGCTGCCCTTCAGGCGGTTGTGTACAACCGAGTCGGAGACGTAGGACTAATCTTCGCTATAGCCTGAATGGCCGTAAACCTCAACTCTTGAGAAATACAACAAGTGTTTGTAGCCTCTAAAGACTTTGATCTAACTTTCCCCCTCTTAGGACTTATTCTTGCCGCTACCGGCAAGTCCGCTCAGTTCGGCCTTCATCCCTGACTACCATCTGCCATGGAAGGTCCTACGCCGGTCTCTGCCCTACTTCACTCAAGCACTATAGTTGTTGCTGGCATTTTCCTGCTAGTACGAATAAGCCCCCTTTTAGAAAACAACCAGACCGCTTTAACCACCTGCCTCTGTTTAGGGGCCCTAACAACCCTTTTTACAGCTACCTGTGCTCTCACTCAGAATGACATTAAGAAAATCGTTGCCTTCTCAACATCCAGCCAACTTGGACTAATAATAGTCACCATCGGACTAAACCAACCCCAACTAGCCTTCTTGCACATCTGCACCCATGCCTTCTTTAAGGCAATACTCTTTCTCTGCTCCGGCTCCGTTATCCACAGCCTAAACGACGAACAAGATATCCGTAAAATAGGGGGAATACATCACCTTACCCCTTTTACCTCTTCTTGTTTAACAATCGGGAGCCTTGCCCTTACCGGCACCCCCTTTCTGGCAGGATTTTTCTCTAAAGACGCTATTATTGAAGCTCTAAACACATCCCACCTAAACGCCTGAGCCCTTACTCTTACTCTCCTAGCTACTTCTTTCACCGCCATCTACAGCCTCCGCGTAGTCTTTTTCGTGTCCATAGGCTACCCCCGATTCAACTCATTCTCCCCAATCAACGAAAACAATTCAGCCGTCATAAACCCTATCAAACGGTTAGCTTGAGGGAGCATTATTGCGGGCCTCCTAATCACTTCTAGTCTTCTTCCCCTTAAAACTCCCGTCATGACTATGGCCCCCGTACTTAAACTAGCCGCCCTTATTGTTACAGTCCTTGGACTTCTTCTAGCCCTAGAGCTCGCCTCCCTGACTAGCAAGCAATATCAAACAAGCCCAAACCTGGCCGCCCATAACTTCTCCAATATACTAGGGTTCTTCCCAACAATCACCCATCGATTGGCCCCTAAAATTAACCTAGTCTTAGGGCAAACCATCGCAAACCAAATAGTGGATCAAACCTGACTTGAAAAAGCAGGCCCCAAAGCCATCATCGCTTACAACCTCCCTTTAATCACCACAACCAGCAACACGCAACAAGGGCTAATTAAAACGTACTTAGCATTCTTTTTACTCACCCTGACCCTAACCATTCTGCTAACAATTAGCTAAACTGCACGAAGGGCCACACGACTAAGACCGCGAGTCAATTCAAGGACAACAAAAAGCGTAAGCAAAAGCACCCACGCACTTATCACTAGTATCCACCCACCCTCCGAGTACATAAGAGCCACCCCGCTCATATCCCGCCGAAGCACAGAGAAACTCTCAAGTTCATCCGTTGGCACTCAAGAAGCCTCATATCACCCTCCCCACACAGTGCTTGAAACCCCTAGCACTACCACAATATACACAGCTATGTACAATAAGACTGTCCGACTTCCTCAAGTCTCCGGGAAAGGCTCAGCAGCCAATGCTGCTGTGTAAGCAAACACCACCAGTATGCCACCTAAATAAATTAAAAATAAAACTAAACATAAAAAAGGGCCCCCGTGAGCCGCCAACACCCCACACCCTACGCCCGCCACAACTACTAACCCTAAAGCAGCAAAATAGGGAGAAGGGTTGGAAGCAACAGCTACTAACCCCAACACTAAACTCAATAAAGACAAAGATATAACGTAAGTCATAATTCCTGCCAGGGCTTTAACCAGGACTAATGGCTTGAAAAACCACCGTTGTATTCAACTACAAGAACTCTTAATGGCAAGCCTACGAAAAACCCACCCCCTGCTAAAAATCGCAAACAGTGCGCTAATTGACCTCCCCACCCCCTCTAATATTTCAGCATGATGAAACTTTGGCTCCCTCCTCGGACTCTGTTTAGTTATTCAAATCCTTACAGGACTTTTTCTTGCCATACACTACACCTCCAGCATCGAAACAGCCTTCTCCTCCGTTGGGCATATTTGTCGGGACGTTAACTACGGCTGATTTATCCGCAATCTCCACGCCAACGGGGCTTCCTTCTTTTTCATCTGCATTTACCTACATATCGGACGGGGCTTATATTATGGCTCATTCCTAGCCAAAAGTACTTGGACCGTAGGCGTCGTACTTCTACTCCTCGTTATAATAACTGCTTTCGTGGGCTACGTTTTACCTTGAGGGCAAATATCATTCTGAGGGGCCACAGTTATTACTAACCTTCTATCCGCAGTCCCTTACATCGGCAACGCCCTCGTACAATGAATTTGAGGGGGATTCTCAGTAGACAACGCAACACTAAATCGATTTTTCGCCTTCCACTTTCTATTTCCTTTCGTTATTGCAGGCCTCACGCTTATCCACCTTCTGTTCCTTCACGAAACAGGCTCTAACAACCCCTTGGGCCTGAGTTCTAACGCAGACAAAATCTCTTTCCACCCTTACTTCGCTTACAAGGACCTACTTGGCTTTGCAACCTTAATCTTTGCTCTCTCAACCTTAGCTGTGTTCTCCCCCAACCTATTAGCAGACCCTGACAACTTCACCCCCGCTAATCCTCTCGTCACTCCTCCACATATTAAACCTGAATGATACTTCTTGTTTGCCTACGCCATCCTTCGATCGATCCCAAACAAACTTGGGGGTGTGTTGGCCCTTCTTGCCTCTATCTTAGTACTTCTGGTAGTCCCCTTTCTCCACACCTCAAAGCAGCGAGCCATGACCTTCCGCCCACTCACACAACTCCTATTCTGAGCCCTCATTGCAGACCTGGCCATTCTTACATGAATTGGAGGCATGCCTGTAGAAGACCCCTTCATTGTCATCGGCCAAATTGCCTCAGTCCTATACTTCCTCATCTTTTTGGCACTATTCCCCCTTGCTGGCCTTACAGAAAACAAAGTTTTAGGGTGATCTTGCAATAGTAGCTCAGCACCAGAGCACCGGTCTTGTAAACCGGACGTCGGAGGTTAGAATCCCCCCTACTGCTCAAAGAAAGGAGATTTAAACTCCCACCCCTAACCCCCAAAGCTAGGATTCTAAGCTAAACTATTCTTTGACATATGTAAAAAATATAAATTTATGTCCAAATTCATACACATAGACATATATGATATATCCCCCCAAATTTAATTTAAACAAATGAATAGTTATATCCGACATATACATGTTTTATCAACTTAAGTAGGTATCCCACCCTCATATAACAATAAATCACGCTTTTATCATATGTCATATTAAACTTAAATAACATTTGATTAATTTTGTATATAAATTTAAGAGTTACAGTATGCATATATGTATAATCAACACATCTAGGTATACCACCCTCATATATCAGCATCATACTAAACATACATAAACCATTTTAAATTTTAATTTTGTTAAAAATTTAAAAATACTAGAAACGTTTAAGACTCACAGAAATTGGGGTTATGCGTTACGGATATTAATTTACATACCACCCTCATATATCCACATTAACCAGAAGAATCATAAACCATATCAAGCTTTATATAATATTATATTAATCAAGGATTGGCGAAGGTGAAACGCAGCGTAATCGCCTGTGATAACGATATACATGAACATTGCATTTAGTAGTTCTTAACTAATCGACTCAATAAGAACCTACCAACAGTTGATATCTGACCGCCCACGGTTATTGAGGGTGAGGGACAAGTATTCGTGGGGGTCGCACAAAGTGAACTATTCCTGGCATTTGGTTCCTACTTCAGGGCCATAAATTGATATTATTCCTCCCACTTTCATCGACGCTGACATAAGTTAATGGTGGGGAGCATCCCCGAGATGACCCAGCATGCCGGGCGTTCGGTCCAGCGAGCAAGGGGTTTTTTTTTTTTATTTCCTTTCCTCTTGCATTACAGAGCGCATACGGGAATAACAGACAAGGTATGAGCATCTTTGAAAAGCCAGGCACGTACAAAAATGATAAAGATATAAGATATCTTCGTAGAACCTGCATACCTTAATATCAAGAGCATATATAATGAATTATCACTCGAAAGATCTCTAAGATACCCCTGGTTTACACGCGTAAAATCCCCCTACCCCCTTAGAACTCCAGAGATAGTTAAGACTCCTGAAAACCCCCGGAAACAGGAAAACCTCTAGTGACTCAATTTGGGTCTAAAATACGCTTATTTACACTATTAAAATGACATATTTT